AATTACTATTTGGGGGCGGGGGGAAAGCGACATATTTTTTTTAATAAAAAAGGGAATATCTGCCGAATTGAACTGTTGTACATTTCAATTTGAATTAGGAATTCCGCGGATAATACAAGCGGTTATTAACTATATATACATTTGATGGTATTACATACCATTATGTATTACAAATTACTATTATTACAAATTACTATAAAGTAGGAGGGTTTTAAATGCGAGATCTAAAAACATATCTCTCCGTGGCACCGGTAGTAAGTACTATATGGTTCGGGGCTTTAGCGGGTCTATTAATCGAGATCAATCGTTTATTCCCAGATGCCTTGGTATTCCCATTTTTTTCATTCTAATTATTGACTTGGGGAGGGGTGAAGAAGATTAGAAAAACAATCAAATATCTGTGACTAAGCCCCTTCCCGTTCTTTTTTTTAGAGTTTTTAGACTTAGAATAAGTTAGAAAAGAGAAAGAATCAAAATGGATTCAACCTCAGTCAAACTCGGCCTCGGCGCCGGGTTCCAATTGAATTAATAAAAGAGTGAGAACGAAAATGAAAATGTGATGGCTAGGGCAACAATATCATACAAGATACTTAAATGAAAAACTGTACTGCGATTCTAAATTTAGAAATCATTGTATTACTATATTTTATATTTGATTTCAACGAAATCTTTCATAATTATATTTCGAGTTACGAACTTCTCTTTTTTTCTTCATTTTGGATCGGAAAATGGAAGAGTTGCGTGAATCAAAAATCCAAGGGAGGTTCATGGCCAAGGGTAAAGATGCCCGAGTAACAGTTATTTTGGAATGTACTCGTTGTGTTCGAAACGGTGTTAATAAGGAATCAATGGGGATTTCCAGATATATTACTCAAAAGAATCGACACAATACGCCTAGTCGATTGGAATTGAGAAAATTCTGTCCCCGTTGTTACAAACATACGATTCATGGGGAGATAAAGAAATAGATCGAACCGATCGTCTGTGTGTCACCCCTTTTCCAATCCAAAGAAGATGAAAAATTACATATATTAGACCTATTTTAGATTTAAATATAAACAAACCAAATCCTATTTCTTAATTCGAAATAATTTAAGATCCGATCGAAATAGGATTTTCGGGATAAGGAATAAACAAACCATGGATAAATCCAAGCGACTCCTTCTTAAATCCAAACGATCTTTTCGTAGGCGTTTGCCCCCGATTCAATCGGGGGATCGAATTGATTATAGAAACATGAGTTTAATTAGTCGATTTATTAGTGAACAAGGAAAAATATTATCTAGACGGGTAAATAGATTGACCTTAAAACAGCAACGCTTAATTACTATTGCTATAAAACAAGCTCGTATTTTATCTTTGTTACCTTTTCTTAATAATGAGAAACAATTTGAAAGAAGCGAGTCGACCGCTAGAACTATTGGTCTTAGAACCAGGAATAAATAGGCTTACTCTTCAATTGCATTAAAATTCTAATCCAAACTCAACGGCAGATTGATGCTTTGTTCGAAAAATACGAAAATATAGATTTGATTTTTGACCACTTTATCATACTAATTTCTACTCTACCTTCTCGGAGTTCATTCTCCAGAGAACTCCATTTTAAGCATTCCGCTGGATTCTTTCCAATCTTCTTATTTTATGATCTCATTGGAAATCATATAAAGACAATTCCTATTTAATATAGCGATTTGGGCAAGTATTTTACGATTAAGAAGCAACTGCCTCTTGTACAGATTGTGTATGAATCTACTATAACTGTAGTCGACCTTATTATATCGAATTACTGCATTTATTCGAGCGATCCACAACTGTCGAAAATTTCTTTTTTGCCTACCTCTATCCCGATAAGCTGACGCCAAAGCTCTTATTTTCTGTTGAGTAATAGTTCGAGTAAGTCTTGAATGAGCCCCTCGAAAGCTTGATGCAAATAAACGAATTTTTGTTCTACGTCTCCGAGCTATATATCCTCGTTTAATTCTAGTCATTGAATAAATGAAACTTTGATGAATAACTAATTGATTTGCTTTCTTTCAGTTATTCCTTTCTCCTTTCCTAGTCTATTAATAACAAAACGTATTTTTCCAATGTATAAAATAAAAATTCCAATGGCTTTTGCTACTATAACCTTCCCGACCACGATTTCTTTTTTTGTTCTAGTCACCCGAAAATACGAAATTGTATTGATACTAGGTATCAAAAAAAACAAAAAATAAAAATAGAAATGGATAAAGAAATAGTGGGTTCCTTCGTTTCTATGGTTACTTCTTAAACGGTGAGGTCCTCTCTATACACCGGAGCTCCTTCTTTTATTTCATCAATGTTATTGTTAACTTGTACAGTTCACGCTCTTTGGCTCTACCCATTAATTAGCTAGTAATCGGTCTTTCACAATGAGATCCACCTATACAGTAACGGTATTTAATTATGAAGATTAGTTGGGTAGCTGACCCTCTTCGTCCGTTCTTGGAAGAATAAGGCCATAATCCTTCTGTTAAATAGGATTTCCTCTGCTTAATGGATAAGCATTTGTTACCAATGGGGAATTCTTTCTCATCGAAAATGGAAAATTGCGATGATTGGATTTGCACCAATAGAAACCATAAATTTGATACACAATAAAAGGATACGATAAATCTTTTTTTATTTATTTTTAGGTAGTGAACGGCGTTCGTCCATTCATTCTATCCTATTCACTGGTACGTATCACTGATACGGGAAAAATTTTGTACTTTCTTTTGTCCCGGTCCATGGTCTGAACGAGTCGCACATACACCCTAGTACATGTTCCTCGACGCTGAGGGCATCCCCGAAGGGCCGGTGATTTGGTGACATTTCTGATTGGCTGTCTTATGTTTCTAATAAGTTGTTTAATAGTTGGCATGTTGAATTGTATACATAATGAGTTGGTTTAGATCAATCCTAACCGGATGATTATGAATTACTTCTATATTCGATATTAATAATTAATAGGATTAATAGTAATAGAAAATATTATATTATATTAACCCCCGGTAAGAAGAAAAAATCTCAAATTTAGGATTTTTGCGTGAAATCCCTGCTATTTTTTATTGAACCCCTACAAGATCAACAATTCCATGAGCTTGGGCTTCTGTTGCTGACATAAAAACATCCCTTTCCATGTCTTCGGATACAACCCAGAAGGGTTTGCCTGTTCTTTGTACATAAACCGTTGTGATGGTTTCGCGCAGCTTCAGTAGTTCTTCCGCTTCCAGGATAAATTCTGCCGTTTGTGCCTGAAAAAAAGAACTAGCAGGTTGATGGATCATTACCCTGATGATTTAATAAATGGTTTTCTCTATCTCGCATGATCATGATGAGTGAAAGATAATAAAAAAAAGATAGGATTAACAACCGTACAGGCATCCTTTGTGCAGTGCATACGGCTCCACAATGGAATTCATTTTTACCTTCCATCGAAGGACTCGAAAATAGAGGATCTATCAGACCCAGAGCAGTAAATGATCCAATAACCACCCTTCCTTTTTTTTTAGTAATTTTAAAATACTATGATGGTTCCGTTGCTTTATTATTTCGTTTGTTATTCAGCAATCCCAAAGTTTCTTTTTTTTTACTATTTAATTACTATTTAAAACTATTTAAATTAAAAATTAAATTAATATAAAAAATATATATATATATAATAATATAAATAAATATTTCGTAGTCTTTCATAACAGAAATATTGTTAAGAGCCTTCCGTGAAAACAAAAAAGTTTGTGACGCTGAAAGAGGCCTCCGATAAATCAGCTAAAATCGGAAATGCCTTTTATCTCATACTACTCTTTCGATACATAACCTAATGTTTTAGAAAAAAAAAACAAGAAAAAAATTCTCATATCGAATTCAAAGTGCCATGCTATTATTACTTAATATTCATATTTTATATGGCGAAGGCATAGTTTTCTTTTTTGTCTCAAAAAAAACTCATTGGCGCCGAGCGTGAGGGAATGCTACACGTTTGGTAATTTGTCCTCCGGCCAGAAGAAAAGATCCCATTGAAGCGGCTAATCCGACGCATATTGTCTGTACATTTGGTCGCACAAATTGCATAGTATCATAAATAGCTACTCCGGGTATTACCCATCCACCGGGAGAGTTTAAAAATAAATACAGATCTTTGGTCTCATCCTCCATACTGAGATATACCATAAGACCAATAAGTTGATTCGAGATCTCGCTATCAACCTGTTGGCCTAAAAAAAGTAATCTTTCTCGATAAAGTCGGTTGATTAGGATAAAATTGTATCCCTTAAGAACCGTACGGGCACCTTTTGATGCATACGGTTCAAAAAAAATATCGAAAAAAAGAATCAATGTTTAGATTGTAGCCTTCTTTAGAGGACTCTTTCTAACTTATAATGAAGGGGCTTTTTCTTCCCTTCCATTTTTCACGAAAGATGAGTTTTGTCCTTTGGCCCGCGGTCGTTTATCTATACTATCAATTTCAATAAATAAAAAACCAATTCATTAAATTTTAAATTTATCGAACTAACTTTTCATTGATGTATTGTTTCATCGAGATCAAATTCAAATTGCGATGTCATTTTCTTGTTCCCGAATGGTCTTCTTCAATTCTTTTAGGTTTATGCTCTACTCCGAGTAAAGATCTGCCCGATTTGGATTTGCACATATAGGACAAATGCCCCAATAGCATGTCTTTTTGCTACGACTTCTTTTTTTTGCAATTTATTTCATGCTTTTAACCAAATATTCAAGCAACGTATTCATCATATTACTCGATTTTTGAAGAGTTTTAGATCAATGCTATTTATAAATAGAATATGATACAAGTAGTAATCATAGAATAGATAGATTCCAAATTGAGTTTTTTCTAAGCGGAGCCTGGATACTTCATTTTATTAGGACAACCAAGAAAACCATAAATTATTCTAATTGATAATATTAATCTGGATACCCCCCAAAAAATAGATTTAATTGCACTTCACGCTCCAAATTTTTGATGATTAAATCAATCCGTCTTGGGTGAAAGAGAGGATATCTCGATCGGGGGAGAGAACGGGGGAATACCATATGACCCAATATATCTGACAAGTCGCACTATATGTCAATCCACACTGAATCTTCCTCTCCAGGATTTCGAAAAGGTACTTTTGGAACACCAATAGGCATTAAAGCAAAGAAAAAAGAATTAAGTACTATAGCTCACTTTGATGTGGAAGCGTAACAACGGGTTTATTGTCTTAATATTAATAAATAAATAAGATCGGCCTTTATCAGAATCAGATTTTATCTTTTAGCATATTTGATACATAGATTGAATAAGTTCATAAAAAAGGAAAACAGAATTAATAAAAGAAAATTCTTCCGAATAGGTCTTTTGAATGATGAACAAATATGTATACATTCATTCATATAAAATAGGATCAATTCCCATCCACCATTGCGTATTGGTACTTATCGAGTATAGAATAGATCTGCTTCTTTTTGTTCCTACGAATAGAATAGAATTGTTCCATTATTACTAAAAGAATAGACCAAATATTAATCCTTTCGCCAAGATAATCCCCTCAAAAGGGGAGGTCCATAGCATAGTTTTTTTCAGTGCAATAAAGTTACATAGTGTCTATTTTTCGTTGATAAAGGGGTATTTCCATGGGTTTGCCTTGGTATCGTGTTCATACCGTTGTATTGAATGATCCCGGTCGTTTGCTTTCTGTTCATATAATGCATACAGCTCTAGTTGCTGGTTGGGCCGGTTCAATGGCCCTATACGAATTAGCAGTTTTTGATCCCTCTGATCCTGTTCTTGATCCAATGTGGAGACAAGGTATGTTCGTTATACCCTTCATGACTCGTTTAGGAATAACCAATTCATGGGGGGGTTGGAGTATCACAGGAGGGACTATAACGAATCCGGGTATTTGGAGTTACGAAGGTGTGGCCGGAGCACATATTGTGTTTTCTGGATTGTGCTTCTTAGCAGCTATCTGGCATTGGGTGTATTGGGATCTAGAAATATTTTGTGATGAACGTACAGGAAAACCTTCTTTGGATTTGCCGAAGATTTTTGGAATTCATTTATTTCTCTCAGGGTTGGGTTGCTTTGGTTTTGGCGCATTTCATGTAACCGGATTGTATGGTCCGGGAATATGGGTATCCGATCCTTATGGATTAACCGGAAGGGTACAAGCTGTCAATCCTGCGTGGGGTGTCGAAGGATTTGATCCTTTTGTTCCGGGCGGAATAGCCTCTCATCATATTGCAGCAGGTACATTGGGCATATTAGCGGGCCTATTCCATCTTAGTGTTCGTCCGCCCCAACGTCTATACAAAGGATTACGTATGGGAAATATTGAAACCGTCCTTTCGAGTAGTATCGCTGCTGTCTTTTTTGCAGCTTTTGTTGTTGCTGGAACTATGTGGTATGGTTCAGCAACTACCCCGATTGAATTATTTGGGCCCACTCGTTATCAATGGGATCAGGGATACTTCCAGCAAGAAATATATCGAAGAGTTAGTGCCGGGCTAGCCGAAAATCAAAGTTTATCAGAAGCTTGGTCGAAAATTCCTGAAAAATTAGCTTTTTATGATTACATCGGGAATAATCCCGCAAAAGGTGGATTATTCAGAGCGGGTTCCATGGACAACGGGGATGGAATAGCTGTTGGGTGGTTAGGACATCCTGTTTTTAGGGATAAAGAAGGGCGCGAACTTTTTGTACGCCGTATGCCGACCTTTTTTGAAACATTTCCGGTTGTTTTGGTAGACGGAGACGGAATTGTTAGAGCCGATGTTCCTTTTCGACGAGCAGAATCGAAGTATAGTGTTGAACAGGTCGGTGTAACTGTTGAGTTCTATGGCGGTGAACTCAATGGAGTCAGTTATAGTGATCCTGCTACTGTGAAAAAATATGCTAGACGTGCTCAATTGGGTGAAATTTTTGAATTAGATCGTGCTACTTTGAAATCCGATGGTGTTTTTCGTAGCAGTCCAAGGGGTTGGTTTACTTTTGGGCATGCTTCGTTTGCTTTGCTCTTCTTTTTCGGACACATTTGGCATGGTGCTAGAACCTTGTTCAGAGATGTCTTTGCTGGGATTGACCCAGATTTGGACGCTCAAGTAGAATTTGGGGCATTCCAAAAACTTGGAGATCCAACTACCAAAAGAGTCTAGTATGATACAAGATTACTCTGTTCCTTTTTTCCTTTATTTGTTGATTTGACATAGATAGGTAGGGGACCGGATAAATCTTGATTCTGATTGCTGACTTTTCATTTCTTTGACTCTTGTCTTGGTCTTTTTTTTTATCCGGAAAAAGATCCCAACTAAACAGGTATGGAAGCTATAATTGTAAACCGAAATCAAATCTATGGAAGCATTGGTTTATACATTCCTCTTAGTCTCGACTCTAGGAATCATTTTTTTCGCTATCTTTTTTCGCGAACCGCCTAAAGTTCCAACTAAAAAGGTGAAATGATTTCTCATTATCTCAACTGAAGTAATGAGCCTCACAATATTGTGAGGCTCATTACTTCAACTAGTCCCCGTGTTCCTCGAATGGATCTCTTAGTTGTTGAGAGGGTTGCCCAAAAGCAGTATATAAGGCATACCCAGTAAAACTTACAAGTAAACCAGATATAGAGATGGCAACTAGGGTTGCTGTTTCCATTATTATATAATTTCAAGACCACAATGGATCTATGATAAGATCATTTATTTACAACGGAATGGTATACAAAGTCAACAGATCTCATTGAATAAAAAAAATATAGGATTATTTATGGCTACACAAACCGTTGAGGATAGTTCTAGATCTGGGCCAAGACGAACTATTGTAGGGAATTTATTGAAACCATTGAATTCGGAATATGGTAAAGTGGCTCCTGGGTGGGGAACTACACCTTTAATGGGTGTCGCGATGGGTCTATTTGCGATATTCCTATCTATTATTTTGGAGATTTATAATTCTTCCATTTTACTGGACGGAATTTCAAGCAATTAGATTCGATTCACAAGAACCCCTAAATAACTTTTCAATAAAAAGTACAGTATGTAGGTTTCCGCTTTTTAGCCCACTCTTTTTTGGTAGTTCGATCGTGGAATTTCTTTTTTTTCTGTATTTCCGGAATATGAGTGTGTGACTTGTTAGAATTGATCCTATGGATACGACAGAGAAGAAGTCGGTCATCTTGATTAAGATGATTTTATCTCGTTGGATATTCAGTCTAGGCTAGTATCTGGAGCACAGAATATATGAAATAGATTCCAAAATATTAGAACTATGATTCATACTTATCAGACCTCGTGGCCGGACTCCGAAAAAAGAGTTAGAAGTGATAAATAGAAAAAAATTCTTCTTTCGTTTATACTTATTTTGGTTAAAGGATAAACGTAAACGTTTCTTTGTCTTTTTTTCATTATATTCAGTCATTGAATAAGCATTGAATAAGTGATAATCCAAGGGTTCTTACTCAGAGAATTTTTGAACTTTGTTTGGCAGGTTTTATTGAATCATAGTGGTTCTAGTATAAATCTAAGGTTTTAATTGATTCATAGGGTCGTAACAAGAGAATTCCTATCAATAATAAAGAAAACAAGAGTAAAGTCGCATTACACACAAATCAAAGAAAAAAATAGGTAACTAGAAGATTCAAGAGGCCCCTAATGATCCATATAAATACGAATGAGCCGACTTGATTTTTGGGCAGTATAACTACAAAGAAGACTTTTCGGATTTTGATTCTTTCGTATCTTCATAGACAAAATTGAATCATAGCATTAAAAAGTTTCAAACTTTTTAATACACATATCCGTTACGAGCGGTATTTGGGTGTTTCTGTTTGAGCCGTACGAGACGAAATTCTCATATACGGTTCTCAGAGGGGGGTCCCCTTGGTTTACCTATCTCAATAAAGTGTATGATTGGTTCGAAGAACGTCTTGAAATTCAGGCGATTGCAGATGATATAACTAGCAAATACGTTCCTCCTCATGTCAACATATTTTATTGTCTAGGAGGAATTACGCTTACTTGTTTTTTAGTACAAGTAGCTACGGGGTTTGCTATGACGTTTTACTATCGTCCGACCGTTACTGAGGCTTTTGCTTCTGTTCAATATATAATGACGGAAGCTAACTTTGGTTGGTTAATCCGATCAGTTCATAGATGGTCGGCAAGTATGATGGTCTTAATGATGATCCTGCACGTATTTCGCGTGTATCTTACCGGTGGATTTAAAAAACCTCGTGAATTGACTTGGGTTACAGGTGTGGTTCTGGCTGTATTGACCGCATCCTTTGGTGTAACTGGTTATTCCTTACCTTGGGACCAAATTGGTTATTGGGCAGTCAAAATTGTAACAGGTGTACCGGAAGCTATTCCAGTAATAGGGTCGCCTTTGGTAGAGTTATTACGCGGAAGTGCTAGTGTGGGACAATCTACCCTGACTCGGTTTTATAGTTTACACACTTTTGTATTACCTCTTCTTACTGCCGTATTTATGTTAATGCACTTCCCAATGATACGTAAGCAAGGCATTTCTGGTCCTTTATAGAGAATAGAAATCATAGATTTGTAATTAGTTATTTATGATTACTAGGGGGAGGAAGAAGAGTATTTCATTGCTGCAAATATGGATTATTGCAAAATAAGACATGTATTTGGATATTTCCCTTCAACTCCACGAAATTTTATTCGTTATTTTTCACTAATAGTTGAAGGGAATTCTTCGAAGAGAAAATGGATTATGGGAGTGTGTGACTTGAACTATTGATTGGGCCGTGTGGATATATGTCTTTTTATCTGCCACATTGGGATTCACAACCAAATGTGTCTTTATTCCAACCACCGTAAAAGCTCCATACAGAGGGTAGGCTGGTTCGCTTGAAGAGAATTTTTCTATGATCAGACTTGACCATGTCGTGCATGACCAGGTTCCGTAAGATCCAGTCGAATAGGTGATATATATGGCATAATCCGGATTATGTTTTATCTATTTCACTTACTTAATAGTATG